TGGGATCCGTCGTAGGCGAGAAAATCACCCGTTTAATCGAGTATGCTACCAAAAAATTATTACCTCTTATTCTAGTATGTGCTTCGGGAGGAGCACGTATGCAAGAAGGAAGTTTGAGCTTAATGCAAATGGCTAAAATATCTGCTGCTTTGTATGATTATCAATCCCATAAAAAGTTATTCTATGTATCAATCCTTACATCTCCTACTACGGGTGGGGTGACGGCTAGTTTTGGAATGCTGGGCGATATCATTATCGCCGAACCTAATGCATACATTGCATTCGCAGGGAAAAGAGTAATTGAACAAACATTGAATAAGACAGTACCCGAGGATTCACAAGTGGCTGAATATTTATTCCATAAGGGCTTAGTCGATTTAATCGTACCACGTAATCCTTTAAAGCGTGTTCTGAGTGAGTTATTTAGGCTTCACTCCTTTTTTCCGTGGAAGTAAAACCGGAGCCTAAATTCATTTCTTTTTTAGTTCTTTTTTTTTCTTTGTAGCGAACAAAACTAATAGATAGTTTATCGGAATCAAAGTAAAAATCCATTTCTCTTTTTATTTTTCTAAAGAATTCTCAAAAAAATTCTTTATTTTTTAATGGTCTTCCTGATTAGGGGTCGGGAACGAAACCTCTTTTAACAACATAAGTCAAAAAAGAAAAAATTCTTTTTTCTGTGAAATTCCAATTAGGTACGAAAAAGAAACCACGGGTCGTCTTTCCTTCTTGTTGCGTATGTATCGCGAATTAAAATAGAGAAAATCAAAATATCGATATAGAGCATCTTTTCTTTCTACTCGAATCTTCTCCTAAGTCCCTATTTTTTTACTAAAAACGGGTGTTGTTGGATTGAATTCAAAATTATAACGGAATAGTTCCGAGATTCAATTTTGAAGAAATTCTTTATTTCGATTTTGATATTCAGTTTAACTCTAAATAAAATTGAATATCAAAATTGGAATTGAATTCAATTTTCAGCCAAGACTGGATTCTCATCCATCTATTTATATCTTTCATATCGAAAGAGAAATAAGATAATATTGGATTGAATTAATTTCAATTTATTTAACTCGTGAATTTCTCTAGTTTCTATTTCATTATTTCATTTTGATTTCTAGTTGATAATAGATAATAATATCTCTAAGAATTTGATTTCTATTCTATTAGTTGTATTATTATTATTTCTATTATATAGAATACTCACTTAGATATACGAATTAGTATAGAATACTACTAAGAATTAGTATAAGATATATTTATAGTAATACCCGGTCTAAATATTCAACGAGGTACCCATTCTATGACAACTCTCAACAGCTTACCCTCTATTTTTGTGCCGTTAGTAGGACTAGTATTTCCGGCAATTGCAATGGCTTCTTTATTTCTTCATGTTCAAAAAAACAAGATTTCTTAGATCTGATGGGTTCAAATCTCATCCATTTTTTTTCAAGACTTAGATACAGATGTGCATTTAGTAAAGTATGTTATGGTATAACATAGGGGCATAAATGACGCAGCTCTTATATATCCGTAAATAGATGCTCAAAATATACAAACAATCAATATAGAGAAATAAATATTGAATTATTTGAAAATAGATTGGAAGCGAAGCAGAAGCCTGAAACGGAAAGTCGATCCATCTCTATGTATGTAGATATTTCTCGAAGAGCCTAAAAGGTGATATTCTTTTATTTTCTACCTAACCCATTCGCCGAATTACTCCGATTTTTTCTAAAGGAAAGGGTTACATGCGAATGGCACTAGTTGATGAGAGTTACTTCAGAAACAAAAGGGTTCTCCAATCCAATAAAAAAATAAAAAAAAAAATGCAACTAGGTCTAATATGAGTTGGCGATTCGAACATATATGGATAGAACGTATAGTGGGGTCTCGAAAACTAAGTAATTTCTTCTGGGCCTTGATCCTTTTTTTAGGTTCATTAGGATTCGTCTTAGTTGGAACTTCCAGCTATCTCGGTAAGAATTTTATATCTTTAGTTCCATATCAGCAAATTATTTTTTTGCCACAAGGGATCGTGATGTCCTTCTACGGGATCGCGGGTCTCTTTATTAGTTCCTATTTGTGGTGCACAATTTCGTGGAATGTGGGGAGTGGCTATGATCGATTCGATTTAAACGAAGGAATAGTGTGTATTTTTCGTTGGGGATTTCCTGGGAAAAAGCGTCGTATCTTCCTACGATTCCGTATGAAGGATATTCAGTCGATCAGAATAGAAGTTAAAGAAGGCATTTATCCTCGTTGTATCCTTTATATGGAAATCAAAGGGCAGGGAGCCATTCCATTGACGCGTACTGATGAGAATTTGACCCTGGGTGAAATTGAGCAAAAAGCTTCGAAATTGGCCTATTTTTTGCGCGTACCAATTGAAGTATTTTGAAATGAAATAGCAAATCAAAATACTTCTATAAATCAAAAAAGAAAAGGGGAGTTCTTTGAAGTCGAAATCGGAATACTATTCCTTTCCTTGAAGTGTTTGTTTTCTTTTTTTAAGTCTCGCTTTGACATTCATCGAGAACGCGAAGCAGTTTCAAATTGTATCAATTAGATTATCTGTAAACAAGATTTTTATTATTTCTTTTGACTCTTTCTTATTCTATATTCGTGCTAGATTGATAATCGGAAATAAAAAAGATAGATTTTGGGGTTCGATGCCTTAGAATAGAACTTATGTTTAATAAAAACAGTAGATTGCAGCGCATAGAGTCGAAGAATGAGACGAGTTCACAAAAAAAAAATGGAAAAAAAGAAAGCATTTCTCCCTTTTCTTGCTGTTATATCTATAGTATTTTTGCCTTGGGGGGTTTCTCTTTCATTTAAGAAAAGTGTTGAATCTTGGGTTACTGATTGGTGGAATACTACACAATCCGAAACGTTTTTGACTGATATGCAAGAAAAGAGTATTCTAGAAAAATTCATCGAATTAGAAGAACTCTTACTATTGGACGAAATAATAAAAGAATACCCGGAAATAGGGTTGCAAAGGGCTCATATAGGAATCCACAAAGAAACGATCCAATTGCTAAAGATAAACAATGAGGATCATATCCATACGATTTTGCACTTCTCGACAAATATGATCTGTTTCATTATTTTAAGTGCTTATTCAATTCTAGGTAATGAAGAACTTCTTATTCTTAACTCTTGGGTTCAAGAATTTCTATATAATTTAAGTGACACAATAAAAGCTTTTTCTATTCTTTTATTAACTGATTTATGTATCGGATTCCATTCGCCCCATGGTTGGGAACTAATGATTGGCTATGTCTACAAAGATTTTGGATTTGTTCATAATGAGAAAATTATATCTGGCCTTGTTTCTACTTTTCCAGTCATTATAGACACAATTTTCAAATATTGGATCTTCCATTATTTAAATCGTCTATCTCCATCACTTGTAGTGATTTATCATTCAATGAATGACTAATCCAACTCGAATATTTCTGACTTTGGACATAAGCAAAGCCTTTTAAGACATACCCACTCTTTCGAACCTACGGGGATTTCCCCGCGAATATTTTTTATTCGCATAAAAGAATTTACGTAAATAGCAGACTTGTAGATAGGGAACTATCCGAGTGACCTACCTAATTTTATTGTAAAAATTTTTGGGATCAATGATTGGCCTATGCAAATTAAAAATAACCTTTTTTTTTCTTGGATCACGATAAAGAAAGAAATTATTCGATCTATTTCCGTATCATTTATGATATATATCATCACTCACGCATCTATCTCAAATGCGTATCCCATTTTTGCTCAGCAGGGTTATGAAAATCCGCGCGAAGCAACCGGGCGTATTGTATGCGCCAATTGCCATTTAGCTAATAAGCCCGTGGAGATTGAGGTTCCGCAAGCAGTACTTCCCGATACTGTATTTGAAGCAGTTGTTCGAATTCCTTATGATACGCAAGTGAAACAAGTTCTTGCTAATGGAAAAAAGGGGGGGTTGAATGTGGGTGCTGTTCTTATTTTACCGGAAGGATTTGAATTAGCACCCCCGAATCGTATTTCCCCCGAGATGAAAGAAAAGATAGGTAATCTTTCTTTTCAGAGCTATCAACCCACTAAAAAAAATATTCTTGTTATAGGCCCTATTCCTGGTCAGAAATATAGTGAAATAACTTTTCCTATTCTTTCCCCAGATCCCGCGAATAATAAAGATGTTCACTTCTTAAAATATCCCATATATGTGGGGGGGAACAGAGGAAGGGGTCAAATTTATCCCGACGGGAACAAGAGTAACAATACAGTTTATAACGCTACAGTGGCTGGTAGAGTAAGTAAAATCATACGAAAAGAAAAGGGGGGATATGAAATAACTATAGCGGATACGTTAGATGGGCGTCAAGTGGTTGATATTATTCCTCCAGGGCCAGAGCTTCTCGTTTCAGAGGGCGAATCCATCAAACTTGATCAGCCATTAACGAGTAATCCTAATGTGGGTGGATTTGGTCAAGGGGATGCTGAAATAGTACTTCAAGATCCATTCCGTGTCCAAGGTCTTTTGTTCTTCCTGGCATCTGTTATTTTAGCACAAATCTTTTTGGTTCTAAAGAAGAAACAGTTTGAGAAGGTTCAATTATCCGAAATGAATTTTTAGATTTGCTGCAAATTTCAACTTCGTAAAAGAAAAGGAATCCAATTCTTATTGGTCTTATGCCTGATCAAAAATTATGAACCTATTTTTTGAGGAAATAGAACTTAACTAAAAAATAGAACTTAACTTAATGGAGGTTTATTAGAAACGAAAGGATTTGAATCATATCTGTACTCGTCAAATAGATATATTATTTTTGGTTCATTTAGGAAAACGAAATCAAGTAGTTTAGTTTCAGTCTAACTTTGAAAGATGGATACTATGCTTTAGTAATAGATGTTCAAAATCAATGAATGACATTTTCAAAATAGAAATTTCAAATTGAAATAAAAATAATATATTCTATTATGAAAGCTTAAGAACTCAAAGGATCCCTTGAGTTCTTAAGCTTTCATGTCTCCAACTCAGTTCACCACGATTATTAGATTATTTTACATTCTTACAGAGATGAGCCCAACCCTGAGTATGAACCATAAAAGAAAATACCTATTAAACCAATCACAAGAATACCAGTTACAGTACCTATTATCCAAAGAGGAATCCTTCCAGTAGTATCGGCCATTTATCTTGCTTCCTCCACCATTTCATCAAGTTGTCATGCTAGAGACATATACAGTTATAGATAAGTATGAGATACGATCCGTCCGAATGAGATAAGCAAATTTCTAATTAGAATTTCAAGTTCCGTTTCTTCTCTATCCTTTTTTTTATTAATTGAAGAAATAATTGGAAAATAAAACAGCAAGTACGAAAATAAGTAATAACCCCCAGTATAGACTGGTACGATTCAATTCAACATTTTGTTCGTTCGGGTTTGATTGTGTCATATCTCTCTAATTTTGATTATGTTTATCGTTGGATGAACTGCATTGCTGATATTGATCCCAAAAAAAAAACCGTAGGTACAGCTAGCCCATGAACAGCTAACCATCGGACTGTAAAAATTGGATAGGTTCGATCTATAGTCATTGGTTCCTCCTAAAACTAAAAAGATCTACTAAATTCATCGAGTTGTTCCAAAGAGTCAAAACGCCCAGTTATTAATGGAATTCCTTGTCGGCTTTCTGTAAAATATTCGTTTGGGCGGGGACTTCCAAATACATCATACGCTAAACCCGTGCTGACAAATAACCAACCCGCAATAAATAGAGAGGGTATAGTTATACTATGAATAACCCAGTATCGAATACTGGTAATAATATCGGCAAAAGAACGTTCTCCTGTGCTTCCAGACATGCTCAGCTCCGCATATTCTTGTACGATTAAAGGGGGGTCGATTCTGTAAAAGATGATATCAGTAAATGGAAATTCACTGCCGTTTCGTCATCCTTGTGAGATCGTCAATATTGTACCAAGGGCTTTTTTCGAGTATACCGAATCAGTATAGCTATCCTTCCTCTAAGAGAGCAATGCAATTTGAATCAGTATGGAAATGACGGACTCGTCGATAATTTCTTTTTTTCTGTTCCTTGTCAATGTAGAAGGATGAATTGCTAATTTGAGATGAAATTTTTATAAATTTATATAAAAAAAGGTTTATTTCTCATTTATATAAGGTTTATTTCGAGTTATAATATTATAACGAATTAGTTTCGAACCGTAAAACTTACGTTCGGGAAACCAAGGGGAAGGGATTGGGTTTTAGTTTTTATAAAAACAGTTAAATTATCCTTTCCACCATTCGAAATTATACAATTTCCTTTTTATACCTCTAACCTGTAGCAAAGGTTTTCTTGAAATGAAATCTTTTTTTTCGTTTGTTTATTCCATTTAAAGCGAATTGCTGATTCGTACAGTAACAAGTACTAGGAGTATAGAGTATGATTAAAACAAAATCTATTTCTCTTATTCATAATAAATTCTTAGAATAAAAAAAATAGGGAAACAATAAATAAACTAGAAAAAAAATGATAAGGATTACTGGTCTACAAATGGAATTTGACTACTTTATGTGATTTTTATTTGAATCAATTCGATTTCTTTTTCTTTATTTATTAGTTGAGTACTGGGTTCATTCACATAATCTCTTCAACGAAGAGAGGGGAAGGGGGTATTATAACGTCTAAATTCACTCTTTATTAAAAAAAAAGATTTGATAGATAGGATAAAACAAAAGATCTACAAAATCAAAATCGAGTAGATGCTCAAATGGATTAACTGATCCCCCTTGAGACTCTATTTCCCTTAGTCTTTTGTTCGTAGTGTAATGACTGCTTCATACATTAACAACTAAGAATTCAACTTATTATTTTTCACTTCAATTGCTATTTTTTCTTATCGTCTTATTTTCAAACTTAGGGAAATGTTTTCTAAACATATGTAGAAAAAGAACATATTGCATTTAGCCCCTTCATGCTTACTATAACTAGTTATTTTGGTTTTCTACTAGCAGCTTTAACTATAACCTCAGCTCTCTTTATTAGTCTCAACAAGATACGATTGATTTGAAATTAATTGACTGAGCCGAACCCATAAAACTAAAAAGAAATCTTTCTGTGGTACTCCGAGATTCTATAGTTCATTACCAAATGTATTTACAATTATTGGTCATTGAGATTCCCTGGCACTACGAATTAATATTTAGTGATAGATAGTACCTCTCTTTTTTCTTTTTTATTAAAAAAAAAAAATTGAAATGATTGAAGTTTTTCTATTTGGAATTGTTTTAGGTCTAATTCCTATTACTTTAGCGGGATTATTTGTAACTGCGTATTTACAATATAGACGTGGTGATCAGTTAGACCTTTGATTAATTAACAGTTTGTTTTTTTATAATTTGACCTCCTGTTTTGTTAAAAAAAATTAACAGGAGGTCAAATTCAGATTACTGTTCTGCTCAATTATTTGAATTTGGCTAGAATTCTGAGATTAATCAATCTCAGAATCACGCTCTGTAGGATTTGAACCTACGACATCGGGTTTTGGAGACCCACGTTCTACCGAACTGAACTAAGAGCGCTTTATTATCAAAAAAAAAGTCTTCTTATCACAATAGTTAACAGCCGAGAAGAAAATTTTTTTTGTCCCCCACTCTAATCTTATCTTGACTGCCTAGACTATCTTCGAGAATAACATAAACAAATGGAGGTGTGATTTGAATCGAATGAAATTTATTCATTGTTACTTCTCATAAGAGAAGTAACGGGTAGGGATGACAGGATTTGAACCTGTGACATTTTGTACCCAAAACAAACGCGCTACCGTGCTGCGCTACACCCCTTTCGTTCAATTGGTCGACATTGTCATTGTAGAGAATCCCCGTCTTGTTTTCAAAAATCTTAGTTTTTCAATTTTGTGCATTCCTATTAATATAGGAACCTAGACAATTTTTCTTAACATTTATTTTTGTTTTTTTAACTCATATCTACAAGAAAATCTCGTATTAATATGAATATTATTCATATATATTTTATTATTATATAATAAGATGCTTATATACATAGGAATATCATGATCGTAAAAAAGAACGCGGGAATACTGGGGGGAGGGTAAGAAAGGTACTTTTTTTTTATAGGGGGAGAATCTTATTTTTTTTTATCGTCTTAAATCAATTATGGAAAGTAGGAATCCCATGTAAAATACAAAGGAATCTTAAATACTTCCATATAATATATATTATCATCCGATATTTTAATAAAACATTAAAACATAAAATAAAGAAGGAGGATTAAAAATGCGAGATCTAAAAACCTATCTTTCCGTGGCACCGGTCCTAAGTACTCTCTGGTTCGGGTCTTTAGCAGGTCTGTTGATAGAGATCAATCGTTTATTCCCAGATGCGTTGACATTTCCTTTTTTTTAAACATACTAGTTTAGTTAGTAACATGGGAAGGGGTGAAGAAGATTAGAGATAGAATCAAAAGATCTGTAACTAATCCCTTCCCCTCTTTTTTGAATTATCCAAAATTCACTTAGATACTTATAGACAAAATAAAGAAAGGAGGAAAGAGAGAAAAAAAAAAAATGAATTCAACCTCGGCTAAATTTGAACTCAGCGCTCAATTTGATTTCGACAAAATCGAGTGAGCACAGAAAGGGGGCCACGAAAAAACTGGAATACAAGATAGGAAAGTGAAATAGTGTACTATATACTATAACTTCAAATCGAATTCAATATAGATAAATTCAATAGAGTTCAAATTCGTTCTTCCACTTAAACTTGCAAAATGAGTATTAAATATAATTGAATATTTCATATTTCTTACTCTATTACATTACTCTATTATATTGTAATGTGATTGTAAAGAAATCTTTCATAATTTCAACTTAGTAACCTTTTTTTTATTTCTTTTTGCTAGTCACTTCAAGATCAGCAAATAAGAAGAGTTGGTTGAATCAAAAACTCAAACTAAAGGAGGGTCATGGCCAAGGGAAAAGATGCCCGAGTAACAATTATTTTGGAATGTAGCAATTGTCTTCGAAACGGACTTAATAAGGAATCAAGGGGGATTTCGAGATATATTACTCAAAAGAATCGACACAACACGCCGAGTCGCTTGGAATTGAGAAAATTCTGTCCCTATTGTTATAAACATACGATTCACGGGGAGATAAAGAAATAAACCGACTCCAAGTTATTTGTGTATCACTCTTATAGTAGGAACAAAAAACGGACATATTTTCTATTCGAGAGACCCCATTATTCTAGTTTAGGTAACAAACTTTAATTAACTCAAAATAAAAAAAAAACCAATCTTTTTTTTCTTCAAAATTATTTTGGATCGGATTGAAATAGTATTTTCGAGATAAGGAATAAACAAAGTATGGAAAAATCCAAGCGACCCTTTCGGAAATCAAAACGATCTTTTCGTAGGCGTTTGCCCCAGATCCAATCGGGGGATCGAATTGATTATAGGAACATGAGTTTAATTAGTCGATTTATTAGTGAACAAGGAAAAATATTATCCAGACGGGTGAATAGATTGACCTTAAAACAACAACGATTAATTACTATTGCTATAAAACAAGCTCGTATTTTATCATTATTACCCTTTCTTAATAATGATAAACAATTGGAAAGAAGCGAATCGACTGCCAGAGCTAATGGTCTTAGAATCCGGAATAAGTAGGCTTACGTTCCTCTTCAATTTGAATCCAAATTCAAACTCTGAGATAGTTTTATTCGAAGAATTCGAGAATCCAATCAAGATTAGATTGGATTTCTCCTACTTATCTATCGTAAAAAAAAAACAAGAATTGGCGAAGAAGCAATCTTTTTGTCTTGGATATTTATTGGACGGATTTTGTTGCTAATTTTATTTTGAGCGACTTTATCATATTAATTTTGATTCGACTTTCTTGGAGTTCATTCTCCAGAAAATAGCATTTTCAATAGTCGAACTTACAATTCCAATTTTTACTTAAAATTGAAGAATTTATTTATTTTTGATCGAATTAGAAATCATATAAAGACAATTCCTATTTAATATAGCTATTTGTGCAACTATTTTACGATTAAAAAGCAACCGGTTCTTGTCCAGATTGTGTAGGAAATTGCTATAACTATAGGATAAAAAATTAGTACGAATTACGGCATTTATTCGAGTAATCCACAAACGACGAAAATCCCTCTTTCGCTTACCTCTATCTCGATAAGACGAAACCAAAGCTCTGATTTTCTGTTGTATAATTGTTCGAGTAAGTCTCGAATGAGCTCCACGAAAGCTTGATGCAAATAAACGAATTTTTGTTCGACGTCTACGAGCTATATATCCTCGTGTAATTCTGGTCATTGAATAAATGAAACCTTAATGAATAACTAATGGATTTCCTTTCTTTCAGTTATTCTTTTCCAATTTACTAGTTTAGTAATAACAACACGCACGCATTCTTCCCATGTATAAAATAAGAATTCCAATGGCTTTTGCTACTATAACCTTCCCAACCACGATTTAGTTATTCCGATTCATTTCTATTTATTTGAATTTTTTTTAATAGAATATTTTTTACTTTCGTTTTTTGATACTTAGTATCAATTCAATTTATTTGAATGCCTATATATAATAAAAAAAGGGGAAATCCTGGGTTCCATCGTTTCTATGGTTCTTTCTAAAACGGTGAGGTCCTCTCTATACACCGGAGTCCTTTACTTCGACTTCATTTAATGAATACTATTGCTAACTTGTACAGTTTACATTCTTTTGCTCTACCCATGACTAGTAAAAAAAACGTCTTTCACCAGAAGATCTACTTATACAGTAACGATATTGAATTATGAAGATTTGCTGGGGGGGAGCCGACCCTTGACCCTCTTAGTCCGTTTTTCATAGTCAAATTGGGTTTTCAAAATAATAGTTGCTCGCTTAATGGATAAACATTCGTTACCAATGAGTAATTTTTGATCATCTTCAATTTTGAAACGAGAGTGAATTCAATTTGCACCAACGCAAACCATAAATTCCATTTCCAATGGACGAATCCACTAGATCTTTTTTAGTTTGATATAGTGAACGTACGTACTTCTTTCTTCGATTTCCTTCTTTCTCTTTCTATTCGAAATGATCTGAACGAGTCGCGCATACACCCTAGTACATGTTCCTCGTCGCTGAGGACAGCCCCCGAGAGCGGGGGATTTCGTGACATTTTGGATTAGCTGTCTTGTGTTTCTAATAAGTTGTTTAATAGTTGGCATGTTGAATCATATCCATAATGAATGGGTTGGTTTAGATTGATCCTAACCGGCTAATTATGAATTACTTTCCCCTGGAATAGATGACTAAGATATTAGTCAATCCGGTAATAACGAAATAAAAAAATAAAAATTGTCGATTTCTTATTATTAAAACTTATTCCCCCTATTTCCTTTTTTATTCAACTGCTACAAGATCAACAATTCCATGAGCTTGGGCTTCCGTTGCTGACATAAAAATATCCCTTTCCATATCTTCGGATACGACCCATAAGGGGTTGCCCGTTCTTTGTACATAAACCCTTGTAATGGTTTCTCGCAATTTAAGTAGTTCTGCTGCTTCTAGGATAAATTCTCCCGTTTGTGCCTCATAAAAAGAACTCGCAGGTTGATGTATCATTACCCTGATGCTGGAACAAAAGGTTCTTCTCTCTCGATTATGAGATGGAAAGAAATAAAGAAAATAAGAAAGGATAGAACAACCGTATAGGCATCCTTTAGGCATTGCATACGGCTCTCGAATGGAATTCCGTTTGACCTTCAATCAAAGAATCATCAAAGAAAATATAGAGAAATTTTAGGTTGCATCGGATTGACACCGTCAAACGACCCAATTACCATCCTTCCTTTCCGATTTCAGAGTAGTTTACAAAATACTATGATGGCTCCGTTGCTTTATATATTTATCTCCTCTGTGATTCAGCAATCCCAAAGTTTTGATTTATTTTAGTTTTTTTACTCTTTCAAAAGTATATTCATAAGTATAGCACTAAATATAAATATCGGAATTTTGAAAAAGTCTTCGGTAGGAAAATAAAAAAAAAAAAGGTTTGTGACGCTAAAATAGGGTCCCCGACAATAGCGAAGATAAAATGGGGAAGACTCCTTCGAATAATTGCATACTACTCTTTCGATATATAATTGAATGTTTTGAAAAAATCAAATTCGTATATCGGATTCGATGTGCCATGCTATTATTACTTAATTTTTAGAATTTCATGCATAGTCTTTTTTTCGTAAAAAACTCATTGGCGCTAAGCGTGAGGGAATGCTAGACGTTTAGTAATCTCTCCACCAACTAGTATAAAAGATCCCATTGACGCCGCTAATCCCATGCATATTGTATGCACATCAGGTTGAACAAATTGCATAGTATCATAAATAGCGACCCCCGGGATTACCCATCCGCCAGGAGAATTTATAAACAAATACAAATCCTTGTTATCATTCTCTATACTCAAATAAACCATAAGACCAATCAGTTGATTCGAGATCTCGCTATCAATCTCTTGGCCTAAAAAAAGTAATCTTTCTCGATAAAGTCGGTTGATTAGGATCAAATTTGTATCCCGTAAGAGCCGTACATGCACCTTTTGATGCATACGGTTCAACAAAAATTGAGAAAAAAGACTCAATGTGTAGATTCCAGCCCTCTTTCTTTTTTCAAATGAAACTATTTATACTATTTATATATATGATATATGATTTATTTAGTTATATGATTTATTTTATTTAGTTATATGATTTATTTCGTTTTGTTTAGTTTTTGAGAGCGGTTTTTTAATTCTAAGAAATTCGACAATTTCATATAGTAATGAAACGAATTTTCGTCATTTTTTCAAGAACGAAATGAGTTCTGTTTTGTGCCCCTTCCCTCTCAAAAAAAAGAAATTAAGATTAAACATATTGAATTAACTTATCATTGATTTATCATTGATGCATTGTGGCATCGCGATTTCATTTTAATCACGATGTTGTTTTCTTGTTACTGAATAGGTCTTTTCAATTCTTTTAGGTTTATGCTCTACTCCGAGGAAAAATCTGCCCAATTTAGATTTGCACATATAGGATAAATAAAAATAGTATTACGTCTTTTTTTTTTTCTTTTTTTTTTGTTTTCAATTGAGTTCATATCTTATATCAATGCAAAGCAAAATAGTAACCATGTATTTAGTTCTTTCCTCGCTGGGTTCGTTTAAAGTGAAAAGTTTGAGATTACGATTACTCTGAAATATATGGAATATTATTTAATAATATATATATATAAATATATGTATTAATAAATCAAAATTCCATTTTTTTTTCTAAAGGGAGCCTGAATACTTTACTTATGAAGACTTCATTTTAGTGTTCCAAAAAATTCAACCATAAATTATTGTAATTGCTAATATGAATTTGAATATTCCTCAAATCAAATTGCATTTCACGCTCCAAATTTTTGTAATTCCATTTTTTTTGGCCGAAACATAGGATATCTCAATCGGGGGAGAGAACGGGGGAAATCCCATATGACCAAATATATCTGACAAGTCGCACTATACGTCAACCCAAGAGGCATCTTCCTCTCCAGGACTTCGAAAAGGTACTTTTGGAACACCAATAGGCATAAACTGAAAGAAAAAAGAATTAAGTACTATATTGGACTTTGATGTGGAAGCGTAACAATGCATTTATTGGTTTAATAATATTGTCTTTTATCATATTTGAGTCATAAATCGATCAAAATGTTTACGATTTTGAATAGTTCTTTTTTTTGAAGGATTCCTAAATATAGATGCATTTGTTGATCGAAAATAGGATTAACCCCATTGCGTATTGTTCCGTATCGGGTATAGAATAGATCTGCTTCTATTTCTTATTCGGAACCAAATCGTTCCGCTTTTACTAAAAAAAAAGACTAGAACAAATATTACTCCTTTCTTGAAGATAATTGGAGGTTCATAGCATAGTTTTTGCTAATGCAATAAAGTTACATAGTGTCTATTTTTCAAAGGGGTATTTCCATGGGTTTACCTTGGTATCGTGTTCATACCGTCGTATTGAATGATCCCGGTCGTTTGCTTTCTGTACATATAATGCATACAGCCTTAGTTGCTGGTTGGGCCGGTTCGATGGCTCTATATGAATTAGCCGTTTTTGATCCCTCTGATCCCGTTCTTGATCCAATGTGGAGACAAGGTATGTTCGTTATACCGTTTATGACTCGTTTAGGAATAACCAATTCCTGGGGCGGTTGGAGTATTACAGGAGGAACGATAACGAATCCGGGTATTTGGAGTTACGAAGGTGTGGCCGGTGCACATATTGTGTTTTCTGGGTTGTGCTTCTTAGCGGCTATCTGGCATTGGGTGTATTGGGATTTAGAAATATTTTGTGATGAACGTACAGGAAAACCCTCTTTGGATTTGCCCAAGATTTTTGGAATTCATTTATTTCTTTCAGGGTTGGCTTGTTTTGGTTTTGGCGCATTTCATGTAACCGGATTGTACGGTCCTGGAATATGGGTGTCCGATCCTTATGGACTAACCGGAAAGGTACAACCTGTAAATCCAGCGTGGGGGGTAGAAGGTTTTGATCCTTTTATTCCGGGAGGAATAGCTTCTCATCATATTGCAGCGGGCACTTTAGGCATATTAGCAGGCCTATTTCATCTTAGTGTCCGTCCACCCCAACGTCTGTATAAAGGATTACGTATGGGAAATATTGAAACTGTGCTTTCCAGTAGTATCGCTGCTGTCTTTTTTGCTGCTTTTGTTGTTGCGGGAACTATGTGGTATGGTTCAGCAACTACCCCTATCGAATTATTTGGGCCTACCCGGTATCAATGGGATCAGGGATATTTCCAGCAAGAAATATATCGAAGAGTTGGTGCTGGATTAGCTAAAAATCAAAGTTTATCAGAAGCGTGGTCTAAAATTCCCGAAAAATTAGCTTTTTATGATTACATCGGGAATAATCCGGCAAAGGGGGGGTTGTTCCGAGCAGGATCAATGGACAATGGGGATGGAATAGCTGTTGGTTGGTTAGGGCATCCTATTTTTAGAGATAAAGAAGGGCGTGAACTTTTTGTACGCCGTATGCCTACTTTTTTTGAAACATTTCCGGTTGTTTTGGTAGACGGAGACGGAATTGTTAGGGCCGATGTTCCCTTTAGAAGGGCAGAATCGAAGTATAGTGTCGAACAAGTCGGTGTAACTGTTGAGTTCTATGGTGGCGAACTTAATGGAGTCAGTTATAGTGATCCTGCGACTGTGAAAAAATATGCGAGACGTGCTCAATTAGGTGAAATTTTTGAATTAGATCGTGCTACTTTGAAATCAGATGGTGTTTTTCGTAGCAGTCCAAGGGGTTGGTTTACTTTTGGGCATGCGTCGTTTGCTCTGCTCTTCTTCTTCGGACACATTTGGCATGGTGCTAGAACCTTGTTTAGAGATGTTTTTGCTGGTATTGACCCGGATTTGGATGCTCAAGTGGAATTTGGAGCATTCCAAAAACTTGGAGATCCAACGACAAGAAGACAGGTCGTCTAATACAAGATTTCGCTCTTATTTTGAGTTGATATAGAATAGATTAATGTGGAAATAGAAATTGGTATCTTTTCTTTAATCTTTTCATTGACTCTTGTTCGTATTTCTTTATCCCAGAGATAATCCACAACAAACAGGTATGGAAGCTATAATTGTAAAGCATGATCAAATTTATGGAAGCATTGGTTTATACATTCCTCTTAGTCTCGACTCTAGGGATAATTTTTTTCGCTATCTTTTTTCGAGAACCGCCGAAAGTTCCAACTAAAAAGTGAAATGATTTTTCATCCTATTAATTGAAGTAATGAGCCTCCCAACATAACATTGAACATTGGGAGGCTCATTACTTCAACTAGTCCCCGTGTTCTTCGAATGGATCTCTTAATTGTTGAGAGGGTTGCCCAAAAGCAGTATATAAGGCATACCCAGTAAAACTTACAAGTAAACCCGATATAAAGATGGCGACTAGGGTTGCTGTTTCCATTATTATATAACTTCAAAGACTACCATAGATCTATGGATCTATGATAAGATCGTTTATTTACAACGGAATGGTATACAAAGTCAACAGATCTCAATGAATCCAAAAGAAGAGGATTTATGGCTACACAAAGCGTTGAGGGTGGTTCTAGATCGGGACCAAGACAAACTGCTGTAGGTAGTTTATTAAAACCATTGAATTCAGAATATGGTAAAGTAGCTCCTGGCTGGGGAACCACTCCTTTGATGGGTGTTGCGATGGCTCTATTTGCAGTATTCCTATCTATTATTTTAGAAATTTATAATTCTTCCGTTTTACTGGATGGAATTTCAATGAATTAGATTCAAGGGTAATTCTTAGATTTGTAATACGAATACAAAGTAAAGTAGTTCGGTTTCCTATTTTTATCCCATTATTCCTTTACTTTATTGGTAGTTCGATCGTGGAATTTCTTTTTTTCTGTATTTCCGGAATATGAGTGTGTGACTTGTTCTAATTGATTCTATTGGTAGTACAGAGAAGGAGTCTGTCATCTTTATAGAGATGGTTTTTCCTCGTCAGATATTTATTCGAGTATCCGGAGCACGGAATATATGAAATAGATTCCAATCAATAACTATGATTCCTACTTACTATTCAGACCCCGCGACTGGGCTGGCTATAAAAAAAATTTGCCAAAGAGTGTTATAAATTCTAAATCAAAAGGTTTTTTTTTTTTCTTTTTGAACAAATTTCCCTTATTGCTAGATGATTTTGATCAAAGTACAAAACTTTAGTTTTATTTTGAGTTATTATATCTATTCGTTGAATAAATGGTTATCTAATGGTTCTTACTCATAGAATCTTTGGACTTATTTTGTACTTTTAAGTAATCATCGTGGTTCTAGTATGAATCTGAGGTTTCAATCGATTAATAGGTTCTTAACAAGAGAATTCCTATCAAAAAAAGAAGAGTAAATCTCGAGTAGACACAAAGAAAATCACAAATCACAGAAAAAGAAAAGAAGTAGTGAATAGGAAAATAGAAGATTCAACAGGCCAGTAACGATCAACGAGCCGACTTGATATTTTAGCATTATAACCACAAATACTAACTCGTCTCCTCATAGACGTGAAAAAGGGAGTTTGTTTATAAAGTTTCAAACCTAGCCCCCTTCCAAGTAAAACAATACTTTGGTTTTTTGTTTGAGCTGTACGAGATGAAATTTTCAGATACGGTTCTCCGAGGGGGAGTACTATTCGTTTACCTATCTCAATAAAGTCTATGATTGGTTCGAAGAACGTCTCGAGATTCAGGCGATTGCAGATGATATAACCAGTAAATATGTTCCCCCTCATGTCAATATATTTTATTGTCTAGGAGGAATTACACTTACTTGTTTTTTAGTACAAGTAGCGACAGGGTTTGCTATGACTTTTTACTACCGTCCAACTGTTACTGAGGCTTTTGCTTCTGTTCAATA